TGGAATTAATGTTACTTAGACATATTAATTAATGGTAGCAGGACATAGTTCTATTATATACACTACTATTGATCCCCCCCTCTTAAGAATTTTCTCTCCCCCCTTATATATGCACCAACTTTTAAACACAAATTTCCCAAGATATTAAAAGAATTCTATATTAAACAAAAAGCTAAATAGAGTACAATATCCTATTCAACATATAAGCCCCCTATCACGCCATCTATTTGGTTAATGTAGCTTAATAATCAAAGCAAGGCACTGAAAATGCCTAGATGAGTAGCACACACTCCATAAACACACAGGTTTGGTCCTAGCCTTTCCATTGGCTCTAAACAGAATTACACATGCAAGCATCCACATCCTCGTGAAAATGCCCCAAGGGTCTGCAAGACACAAAGGAGCGGGCATCAAGCACGCCAATAGGGCAGCTTATGACGCCTTGCCTAGCCACACCCCCACGGGAAACAGCAGTGATAAAAATTAAGCCATGAACGAAAGTTTGACTAAGTCATGTTGAACAGGGTTGGTAAATTTCGTGCCAGCCACCGCGGCCATACGATTGACCCGAGTTAATGGACACACGGCGTAAAGCGTGTTAAAAGAGAATAAATAAAATAAGGTTAAAATTTGATTAAGATGTAAAAAGCCACAGTCAAATCAAAAATAAACGACGAAAGTGATCTTAACACATACCGACACACGATAGCTAAGACCCAAACTGGGATTAGATACCCCACTATGCTTAGCCCTAAACATAAATAGCTAATTAAACAAAACTATTCGCCAGAGAACTACTAGCCACAGCTTAAAACTCAAAGGACTTGGCGGTGCTTTATACCCCCCTAGAGGAGCCTGTTCTGTGATCGATAAACCCCGATAAACCTCACCAACCCTTGCTAATTCAGCCTATATACCGCCATCTTCAGCAAACCCTAAAAAAGGAACAAAAGTAAGCTTAACCATTATGCATAAAAACGTTAGGTCAAGGTGTAGCCAATGGGGTGGGAAGAAATGGGCTACATTTTCTACTCACAAAGAATATACGAAAGTTCTCATGAAACTGACGACCAAAGGAGGATTTAGTAGTAAGCTAGGAATAGAGTGCTTAGCTGAACTAGGCTATGAAGCACGCACACACCGCCCGTCACCCTCCTCAAGTACACCCAATACCACCTAAACCTACTAACCGGTATTAGCAGCATGAGAGGAGACAAGTCGTAACAAGGTAAGTATACTGGAAAGTGTACTTGGATAAACCAAGGTATAGCTTAAACAAAGCATCTAGTTTACACCTAGAAGATTTCACAATATGCGAATACCTTGAACCAAGGCTAGCCCACCCCCTCCTACACCCTAATAGTGACATCCAATCAATCAAAACATTTAATCATGCATAAAAGTATAGGAGATAGAAATTTTAAAACTGGCGCTATAGAGATAGTACCGTAAGGGAAAGATGAAAGAATAATTTAAAAGTACAAAAAAGCAAAGATTACCCCTTGTACCTTTTGCATAATGAGTTAACTAGCATAAACATAGCAAAGAGAACTTGAGTTATACCACCCGAAACCAGACGAGCTACCTGCGAGCAGTTAACCAGAACCAACCCATCTATGTGGCAAAATAGTGGGAAGACTTGTAGGTAGAGGTGACACGCCTAACGAGCCTGGTGATAGCTGGTTGTCCAGGAAATGAATCTAAGTTCAGCTTTAAAAATACCTAAAAGCCACACAACTTTAATGTATTTTTAAAAGTTAGTCTAAAAGGGTACAGCCTTTTAGAAAAGGATACAACCTTCGCTAGAGAGTAAAAACCTAACTTCACCATAGTTGGCCTAAAAGCAGCCACCAATTAAGAAAGCGTTAAAGCTCAACAAGAACAATAGCCTTAATACCTATAATAAACAATAAACTCCTAGCCCCCCTACTGGACTAATCTATTACCAAATAGAAGCAATAATGTTAATATGAGTAACAAGAAGTAGTTCTCCCTGCATAAGCTTACGTCAGTAACTGATAATATCCTGACAATTAACAGATAATAAAGACAACCCACAACTAAACAATTTATTAATAACACTGTTAACCCAACACAGGTATGCACTTAAGGGAAAGATTAAAAGAAGTAAAAGGAACTCGGCAAACACAAACCCCGCCTGTTTACCAAAAACATCACCTCTAGCATTACTAGTATTAGAGGCACTGCCTGCCCGGTGACATTAGTTAAACGGCCGCGGTATTCTGACCGTGCAAAGGTAGCATAATCATTTGTTCTCTAAATAAGGACTTGTATGAATGGCAACACGAGGGTTTAACTGTCTCTTACTTCCAATCAGTGAAATTGACCTCCCCGTGAAGAGGCGGGGATATCCTAATAAGACGAGAAGACCCTATGGAGCTTTAATTAACCCACCCAAAGAGCAACTTTCAACCGCCAAGGGACAACAAAGCCTCTATCTGAGTGGACAATTTTGGTTGGGGTGACCTCGGAGAATAAAAAATCCTCCGAGCGATTACTAAAGACTAGACCTACAAGTCAAATCGCTATATCGCAAATTGATCCAAAAACCTTTGATCAACGGAACAAGTTACCCTAGGGATAACAGCGCAATCCTATTCTAGAGTCCATATCGACAATAGGGTTTACGACCTCGATGTTGGATCAGGACACCCCAATGGTGCAGCCGCTATTAAAGGTTCGTTTGTTCAACGATTAAAGTCCTACGTGATCTGAGTTCAGACCGGAGTAATCCAGGTCGGTTTCTATCTATTATACATTTCTCCCAGTACGAAAGGACAAGAGAAATGGGGCCACCTTTAAAGAAGCGCCTCAAGTCAATTAATGATATCATCTAAATTAATTAAAAAGTAACAACACTGTTGCCCGAGAACAGGGCTATGTTAAGGTGGCAGAGCCCGGTAATTGCATAAGACTTAAAACTTTATAACCAGAGATTCAAATCCTCTCCTTAACAACATGTTTATAGTAAACATTTTAACATTAATCATCCCCATCCTACTAGCTGTAGCATTTCTGACACTAGTAGAACGTAAAGTCCTAGGATATATGCAATTTCGAAAAGGCCCAAATGTAGTGGGTCCATATGGCCTACTCCAACCGGTAGCTGACGCAATTAAACTATTCACCAAAGAGCCCTTGCGACCAGCAACATCCTCAGTAACAATATTTATCCTAGCACCAATCCTGGCTCTAGGACTAGCCCTAACTATATGAATCCCCCTCCCTATACCCCACCCCCTTGTTAACATAAACCTAGGGGTTCTATTTATACTAGCCATATCAAGCCTAGCGGTCTATTCAATCCTCTGATCAGGGTGAGCCTCCAACTCAAAATACGCCCTAATTGGTGCCCTACGAGCAGTTGCACAAACAATCTCCTATGAAGTAACCCTAGCAATTATCCTCCTTTCCGTGCTCTTGATAAGCGGCTCCTACACTCTATCTACCCTAATTATCACACAAGAGCAAATATGACTAATCGTCCCAGCATGACCACTTGCCATAATGTGATTCATCTCCACCCTAGCCGAAACCAATCGAGCCCCCTTTGATCTAACAGAAGGTGAGTCAGAGCTTGTATCTGGTTTCAATGTAGAATATGCAGCAGGCCCATTCGCCCTGTTTTTCATAGCAGAATACGCAAACATCATCATAATAAATGCGTTTACTACCATCTTATTCCTAGGAGCACATCACAATCCCTACATACCAGAGCTTTACACAGCGAACTTCACCATCAAAACCCTCCTCCTAACAATCTTATTTCTATGAATTCGAGCATCATACCCTCGATTCCGATATGACCAACTAATGCACCTCCTTTGAAAAAACTTCCTGCCCCTAACACTAGCCCTATGCATGTGACACGTATCTATACCTATCTCACTATCAAGCATTCCACCACAGACTTAAGAAACATGTCTGATAAAAGAGTTACTTTGATAGAGTAAATAATAGAGGTTTAAGCCCCCTTGTTTCTAGAACTATAGGAATTGAACCCACCCCTAAGAATCCAAAATTCTTCGTGCTACCTAATTACACCACGTTCTAATAGTAAGGTCAGCTAATCCAAGCTATCGGGCCCATACCCCGAAAATGTTGGTTCAAACCCTTCCCGTACTAATAAATCCAATCATCCAAATCACCATTATATTCACACTTGTCTCAGGAACCATCATTGTCATAATCAGCTCACACTGATTGTTTGTATGAATCGGATTTGAAATAAACATACTAGCCATTATCCCAATCATAATGAAAAACTTCAACCCGCGAGCTATAGAAGCAGCAGTCAAATATTTCCTGACCCAGTCCACCGCATCCATGCTCCTCATAATAGCTGTTATTATTAACCTCATATTCTCGGGACAATGAACCATCATAAACATATTCAACCCAACCGCCTCTATACTAATAACAATAGCCCTTGCTATAAAACTAGGAATAGCCCCCTTCCACTTCTGACTCCCAGAAGTTACACAAGGAATCCCACTATCCTCAGGACTAATCCTACTCACTTGACAAAAACTCGCACCAATTTCCGTCCTATACCAAATTACACCATCAATTAACCTAAACATAATACTAACCATATCCGCACTATCCATTATAATCGGCGGATGAGGGGGACTAAACCAAACACAACTACGAAAAATCATAGCCTACTCTTCAATTGCCCACATAGGCTGAATAATGACTATTCTGCTATACAACCCAACAATCACCCTACTAAACTTAACAATTTACATTATCATGACTTCTACTATATTCATATTATTTATAGCCAACTCAACAACCACAATACTATCGCTATCCCACACATGAAATAAAGCCCCAGTAATAACAACCCTAATCTTAGCCACTCTCTTGTCGATAGGAGGTCTTCCCCCACTATCAGGATTCATACCCAAATGAGTCATTATCCAAGAGCTAACAAAAAACAACAGCATTATCCTCCCAACATTTATAGCAATCACGGCACTCCTAAACCTTTACTTCTACATACGACTTACATACACCACAGCATTAACAATATTCCCCTCAACAAATAACATAAAAATAAAATGACAATTCAACTCAACAAAACATATAACCCTCCTACCTACATTAACCATCCTGTCTACCATGCTCCTGCCCCTCACACCAATTCTCTCCATCCTAGAATAGGAATTTAGGTTACACAGACCAAGAGCCTTCAAAGCCCTAAGCAAGTATAATTACTTAATTCCTGCTAAGGACTGCAAGACTTCATCTTACATCAATCGAATGCAAATCGACCACTTTAATTAAGCTAAGTCCCCCTAGACTGACAGGCCTCTATCCTGCAAAATCTTAGTTAACAGCTAAGCACCCTAAACAACTGGCTTCAATCTACTTCTCCCGCCGCGAGAAAAAAAAGGCGGGAGAAGCCCCGGCAGAGCTTGAAGCTGCTTCTTTGAATTTGCAATTCAATATGAAATTTCACCACAGGGCCTGGTAGAAAGGGGGCTGAAACCCCTGTCTTTAGATTTACAGTCTAATGCCTACTCGGCCATCCTACCTATGTTCATTAACCGCTGACTGTTTTCAACCAATCACAAAGATATTGGCACCCTTTACCTGCTATTTGGGGCCTGAGCAGGAATAGTTGGGACAGCCCTGAGCCTGCTTATCCGCGCTGAACTAGGCCAACCTGGAACCCTGCTTGGAGACGACCAGATCTACAATGTAGTAGTCACAGCACATGCATTTGTAATGATTTTCTTCATAGTAATGCCCATTATGATCGGGGGTTTTGGTAATTGACTTGTTCCCCTGATAATTGGTGCCCCAGATATAGCCTTCCCTCGAATGAACAATATAAGCTTCTGACTTCTGCCCCCCTCCTTCCTCCTACTCCTCGCATCATCAATAGTCGAAGCCGGGGCGGGAACAGGTTGAACTGTGTACCCCCCTCTAGCCGGAAACCTAGCCCATGCAGGTGCCTCCGTAGACCTGACAATCTTCTCCCTACACTTAGCCGGAGTGTCTTCCATCCTAGGTGCAATTAATTTTATCACCACAATCATTAACATGAAACCCCCTGCTATATCTCAATATCAAACCCCACTTTTTGTGTGATCTGTTCTAATTACAGCTGTCCTTCTCCTGCTCTCTCTCCCAGTATTAGCAGCCGGCATTACCATACTCCTGACCGACCGAAACCTAAATACAACTTTCTTCGACCCTGCAGGAGGTGGAGACCCCATCCTGTACCAGCACCTATTCTGATTTTTCGGCCACCCTGAAGTATATATTCTAATTCTACCAGGATTCGGTATAATTTCCCACATTGTAACCTACTACTCGGGCAAAAAGGAGCCTTTTGGGTACATGGGTATAGTGTGAGCTATGATATCAATCGGATTTCTCGGCTTTATTGTGTGAGCGCACCACATGTTCACCGTAGGCATGGACGTTGACACCCGAGCCTACTTCACATCCGCTACTATAATTATTGCCATCCCGACAGGAGTAAAGGTCTTTAGCTGATTAGCCACATTACATGGCGGCAACATCAAATGGTCCCCTGCCATGATATGAGCCCTTGGCTTTATCTTCCTATTCACAGTTGGGGGCCTCACTGGAATTGTCCTAGCTAACTCCTCTCTAGACATCGTACTACATGACACCTATTATGTAGTAGCCCACTTCCACTACGTGTTATCAATAGGAGCCGTCTTTGCCATCATGGGAGGGTTTGTCCATTGATTCCCACTATTTTCAGGCTACACCCTAAATCCAACATGGGCCAAGATTCACTTCGCCATTATGTTCGTAGGAGTAAATATAACCTTCTTCCCTCAACACTTCCTAGGACTATCAGGCATACCACGACGATACTCCGATTACCCTGACGCTTACACAATGTGAAATACCATCTCATCAATAGGCTCTTTTATCTCCCTAACCGCAGTCATACTCATAGTATTTATAATCTGAGAAGCATTTGCATCTAAGCGAGAAGTCTCAGCTGTAGACCTAACAACCACAAACCTAGAATGACTAAACGGATGCCCTCCTCCATATCACACATTCGAAGAGCCTGCATATATTAACTCAAAATAAGAAAGGAAGGAATCGAACCCCCTATTATTGGTTTCAAGCCAACACCACAACCACTGCATCTTTCTCAATAAGAGGTATTAGTAAAATATTATATAACTTTGTCAAAGTTAAGTTGCAGACTAAAATCTGCATATCTCAATGGCTTATCCCCTCCAACTAGGCTTCCAAGATGCCACCTCTCCTATTATAGAAGAGCTGCTCCACTTCCACGACCATACACTAATAATTGTTTTCCTCATTAGTTCGCTAGTATTATATATCATCTCTCTGATACTAACAACAAAGCTTACTCATACTAGCACAATAGATGCGCAGGAGGTAGAAACTGTCTGAACCATCCTACCCGCCATCATCCTAATCTTAATCGCTCTTCCCTCTCTACGAATTCTCTATATGATAGATGAAATTAACAACCCCTCTCTTACAGTAAAAACCATGGGCCACCAATGGTACTGAAGCTATGAGTACACTGACTATGAAGACCTAAGCTTTGACTCTTATATAGTCCCCACGTCTGAACTTAGTCCAGGCGAACTACGACTTCTTGAAGTAGATAATCGAGTCGTACTACCTATAGAGATAACCATTCGCATACTAATCTCCTCAGAAGACGTCCTGCACTCATGAGCCGTCCCCTCTCTAGGACTAAAAACAGATGCCATTCCAGGTCGCCTAAATCAGACAACCCTCATGTCTACACGACCAGGGCTATACTACGGACAATGTTCAGAAATCTGTGGTTCCAATCATAGCTTCATGCCCATCGTCCTTGAACTGGTCCCACTAAACTACTTTGAAAAATGATCCGCATCAATACTATAACCTCGCTAAGAAGCTAAATAGCGCTAGCCTTTTAAGCTAGAGACTGGGAGATTGCCCTCCCCTAAGCGACCATGCCCCAACTAAATACATCAACATGAACCATTACTATCATATCCATACTTCTAGCACTGTTTATCCTCTTCCAACTAAAACTTTCCAAGCACACCTACTTCACAAACCCTGAGACAACTCCAACCAATACACGAAAACACAACACTCCATGAGAACTAAAATGAACGAAAATCTATTTGCCTCTTTCATCACCCCAACACTCCTAGGCCTCCCTATCGTAATCCTCGTTGTCACATTCCCAGCCATCTTATTTCCAACTTCAAACCGCCTGACCAACAACCGCCTAGTCTCTCTCCAACAGTGACTGGTCCAACTAACAACTAAACAAATGCTAGGCACCCATAACAAAAAAGGACAGACTTGGGCCCTAATACTCATATCACTTATTATGTTTATTGGGTCTACTAACCTATTGGGCCTACTACCACACTCATTCACACCCACCACACAACTATCAATAAACCTGGGAATAGCAATCCCCCTATGAGCAGGAACCGTTGTCATAGGTTTTCGCAACAAAACTAAAAAATCCCTAGCCCACTTTTTACCGCAAGGCACACCAACCCCTCTGATCCCAATATTAATCATTATTGAAACAATCAGCCTTTTCATTCAACCTGTGGCCCTAGCCGTGCGATTAACAGCTAACATCACAGCAGGTCACCTACTTATACATCTTATCGGAGGAGCCACCCTTGTGCTCATGAATATTAGCGCCACCACGGCCCTTATTACATTTATCATCCTAGTTTTACTAACCGTGCTTGAATTCGCTGTTGCCATAATCCAAGCCTACGTCTTTACCCTACTAGTCAGCCTCTACTTACACGACAATTCATAATGACCCACCAAACACATGCTTATCACATAGTAAACCCAAGCCCATGACCACTGACAGGAGCACTATCTGCCCTCTTAATGACTTCAGGCTTAACAATATGGTTCCACTTTAACTCCTATATCCTCCTTATAATCGGACTATCAACAAACACACTCACCATATACCAGTGATGACGCGATATCATCCGGGAAAGCACCTTTCAAGGCCACCATACACCAACCGTGCAAAAGGGACTGCGCTACGGCATAATCCTATTTATCATTTCAGAGGTCCTATTTTTCACCGGGTTCTTCTGAGCCTTCTACCACTCAAGCCTAGCCCCCACTCCAGAACTAGGAGGGTGCTGACCACCTACAGGAATTCAACCCCTAAATCCCCTAGAAGTTCCTCTCTTAAATACTTCAGTTCTCTTAGCCTCAGGAGTATCAATTACCTGAGCACACCACAGCCTCATAGAAGGTCACCGAAACCATATACTTCAAGCCCTATTCATTACTATCTCCCTGGGGGTCTACTTTACACTACTGCAAGCCTCCGAATATTATGAGGCACCTTTTACCATTGCAGACGGAGTCTACGGTTCAACCTTCTTTGTGGCCACAGGATTCCACGGACTCCATGTAATCATCGGCTCTACCTTCTTAATCGTTTGCTTCCTACGTCAACTAAAATTCCACTTCACATCTAGCCACCATTTTGGATTTGAAGCCGCTGCCTGATACTGACACTTTGTGGACGTAGTCTGACTATTCCTCTACGTCTCTATTTACTGATGAGGCTCATATTCTTTTAGTATCAAACAGTACAATTGACTTCCAATCAATCAGTTTCGGTGAACCCCGAAAAAGAATAATAAACCTGATGCTAGCTTTATTAACCAACTTCTCCCTAGCCGCACTACTTGTTATTATTGCATTCTGACTACCACAACTAAACACCTATTCAGAAAAAACAAGCCCCTATGAGTGCGGCTTTGACCCTATGGGGTCAGCTCGCCTTCCATTTTCCATGAAATTCTTCTTAGTAGCCATCACCTTCCTCCTATTTGACCTAGAAATTGCACTCCTACTACCCCTTCCATGAGCCATTCAAACAGAAGACCTAATAACTATATTAACAATAGCCCTATTCTTAATTTCATTACTAGCAGCAAGTCTAGCTTATGAGTGAACCCAAAAAGGACTTGAGTGAACAGAATATGGTACTTAGTTTAAACAAAACAAATGATTTCGACTCATTAGATTATGATTGAACTCATAACTACCAAGTGTCACTAGTATACATAAATATTATCGTAGCATTTACAGTAGCCCTCATAGGTCTGTTAATATACCGATCCCACCTAATATCATCCCTACTATGCTTAGAAGGCATGATGCTCTCACTCTTCATTCTGGCAGCCCTAACAATCTTAAACACCCACTTCATCCTAGCCAGCATAATACCAATTATTCTACTAGTATTCGCAGCCTGTGAAGCAGCCCTAGGTCTTTCCCTGCTAGTAATAATCTCAAACACATACGGTACTGATTACGTACAAAACCTCAACCTACTACAATGCTAAAATTCATTATACCCACAATAATACTCCTGCCCCTGACCTGACTATCAAAAAACAACATAATCTGAATCAACACCACCGCCCACAGTCTACTGATCAGCCTTACAAGCCTTATCCTACTCAACCAACATGGCGATAATAGCCTAAATTTCTCACTGACCTTTTTCTCCGACTCACTGTCAACCCCCCTTCTAATTCTCACCACATGACTTCTCCCCTTGATAATCATAGCCAGCCAAAACCACTTATCTAAAGAGCCTCTCACCCGAAAAAAACTATATATTTCTATACTAACCACACTCCAACTTCTACTAATTATAACATTCACTGCAACAGAACTTATCCTTTTCTACATCCTATTTGAAGCAACACTAATCCCCACACTCATCATCATCACACGATGAGGAAATCAAACAGAACGCCTCAACGCAGGCCTATACTTCCTATTTTACACACTCGTAGGATCCCTTCCCCTCCTAGTAGCACTTGTGTACATCCAAAACACCACAGGATCTCTAAATTTCCTCATCCTTCACTACTGATCACAACCCCTACCTAACTCCTGATCTAATGTCTTTATATGATTAGCATGTATAATAGCCTTTATAGTAAAAATACCCCTATATGGCCTGCACCTGTGACTGCCTAAAGCTCACGTCGAAGCCCCCATCGCAGGCTCCATAGTTCTAGCGGCCATCCTACTTAAACTCGGCGGCTACGGAATGTTACGTATTACAACAATCCTGAACCCCATTACAGACTTTATAGCATACCCATTCATCCTGCTATCACTATGAGGGATAATCATAACCAGCTCTATTTGCCTACGCCAAACAGACTTAAAATCTCTTATTGCATACTCTTCCGTCAGCCACATGGCATTAGTAATCGTAGCCATCCTGATCCAAACACCTTGGAGCTTTATAGGAGCAACCGCCCTAATAATCGCACACGGCCTCACATCATCAATACTATTCTGCCTAGCAAACTCAAACTACGAACGAATTCACAGTCGCACCATGATCCTAGCCCGAGGCCTACAAACCCTGCTCCCACTAATAGCGGCATGATGACTCCTAGCTAGCCTAACCAATCTAGCCCTACCCCCTTCCATTAACCTGATCGGAGAGCTATTTGTAATCATGTCTACTTTTTCATGATCAAACACCACAATCATCCTAATGGGCCTAAACATAATCATCACCGCACTATACTCGCTATACATGCTAATCACAACTCAACGAGGTAAACACACGCACCACATCAACAACATCCTTCCATCCTTCACACGAGAAAACGCTCTAATATCACTACACATACTCCCCCTACTCCTTCTATCACTAAACCCAAAAATCATCCTAGGCCCTATATACTGTAAATATAGTTTAAAAAAAACACTAGATTGTGAATCTAGTAATAGAAGCCTATACCTTCTTATTTACCGAAAAAGTATGCAAGAACTGCTAATTCTATGCTCCCACGACTAACACCGTGGCTTCTTCAACTTTTAAAGGATAGAAGTAATCCATTGGTCTTAGGAGCCAAAAAATTGGTGCAACTCCAAATAAAAGTAATAAACATATTTTCCACCTTCTCTTTAATAACCCTTCTCCTATTATCAATCCCAATTATAATAACAAGTACTAGCCTCTACAAAAACAACACATTCCCCCCATACGTAAAAACAATGGTCTCCTGCGCTTTTCTCACCAGTCTAATCCCAACAATAATATTTATTCATACAGGCCAAGAAATAATCATCTCCAACTGACACTGAATAACCATCCATACCTTCAAACTATCCATAAGTTTTAAAATAGACTACTTCTCCATAATATTCACCCCAGTAGCACTATTTGTCACATGATCTATCATAGAATTTTCAATGTGATACATGCACTCAGACCCAAACATCAACAAATTCTTTAAGTACCTACTACTATTCCTTATCACAATACTGATCCTAGTAACAGCCAACAACCTGTTTCAACTATTTATCGGCTGAGAGGGAGTCGGCATCATATCTTTCCTACTAATTGGCTGATGGCGCGGACGAGCAGACGCCAACACAGCAGCTCTCCAAGCAATCCTGTATAACCGCATTGGAGACGTGGGCTTTCTTGTAGCAATAGCATGATTCCTATCCAACCTTAACGCATGGGACTTTCAACAAATCTTCATACTAAGCCCCAGCACCCCTAACCTACCCATACTAGGCCTCATCCTAGCAGCAGCAGGAAAATCAGCCCAATTCGGACTCCACCCATGACTCCCCTCTGCCATAGAAGGCCCTACACCTGTATCAGCCCTACTCCACTCAAGCACAATAGTTGTAGCAGGCATCTTCCTACTAATCCGCTTCTACCCCCTAACAGAAAACAACAAACTTACTCAATCAATCATATTATGCCTAGGAGCCATCACCACACTATTTACAGCAATATGCGCACTAACCCAGAACGACATCAAAAAAATTATCGCTTTTTCCACCTCAAGCCAGCTAGGCCTAATAATAGTAACACTAGGAATCAACCAACCCCACCTGGCATTCCTCCACATCTGCACTCACGCTTTCTTCAAAGCAATACTGTTTATATGCTCCGGATCCATTATCCATAACCTAAATGACGAACAAGACATTCGAAAAATAGGGGGCCTATTCAAAAGCATACCATTTACCACATCCGCCCTAATCGTAGGAAGCCTAGCACTTACAGGCATACCATTCCTCACAGGGTTTTACTCTAAAGACCTAATCATTGAATCTGCCAACACATCCCACATCAATGCTTGGGCACTATTAGTAACTTTAATTGCCACCTCCCTAACAGCCGTTTATAGCACCCGCATCATCTTCTTTGCCCTCCTAGAACAACCCCGATTCCCCCCAGTAATCACCATCAACGAAAACAACCCTCTCCTGGTCAACTCAATTAAACGTCTACTGATCGGCAGCATCTTCGCTGGGTTTATCCTATCCAACAATATCCCCCCAACAACAATCCCTCAAATAACAATGCCTCCCTACCTAAAACTAACAGCCTTGATCGTAACCATCACAGGATTTACTATCGCCTTAGAGATCTGCAACCTAACAAAAAATCTAAAACTCTCACACCCATCAAGCACACTTAAATTCTCAACTCTCCTGGGTTACTTCCCTATTCTAGTCCACCGCACAGCACCCCACTTATATCTATCAATAAGCCAAAAATCAGCCTCTTCCCTCCTAGACCTAATCTGACTAGAAAATATTTTACCCAAAACAACCTCCCTCGCCCAAATAAAACTCTCCACCATGGTAACTGACCAGAAAGGACAAATTAAATTATATTTCCTATCCTTTCTGGTCACAATTTCCATCAGTATAATTATCTTTAATTTCCACGAGTAATTTCCATGATGACAACAACACCAATCAACAACGATCACCCAGTCACAATCACCAACCAGGTACCATAACTATAAAGCGCTGCAATGCCTATAGCTTCCTCACTAAAAAACCCAGAATCCCCTGTATCATAAATTACCCAATCCCCAAGACCATTGAACTCAAACACAACCTTCAACTCTTTCTCTTTCAACACATAAAAAACCATCAACAACTCCATAACAAAACCCGTAATAAACAGACCCAGCAACGTTTTATTAGAAACCCAGACCTCAGGGTATTGCTCGGTAGCCATAGCAGTTGTATAACCAAATACCACCAACATCCCTCCTAAATAAATTAAAAACACCATTAACCCTAAAAAAGACCCACCAAAATTTAACACAATCCCACAACCCACACAACCACTAACAATTAAACCCACCCCTCCATAGATTGGTGAAGGCTTTGAAGAAAACCCAACAAAACCTAACACAAAAATTGTACTTAAAATAAGCATAATGTATATTATCATTATTCTCACGTGGAATCTAACCACGACTAATGATATGAAAAACCATCGTTGTCATTCAACTACAAGAACCCTAATGATCAATATCCGAAAATCACACCCACTAATAAAAATTGTCAACAATGCATTTATTGACCTCCCAGCCCCATCAAACATCTCTTCATGGTGAAACTTCGGCTCCCTGTTAGGCATCTGCCTCATCCTTCAAATCCTAACAGGCCTATTCCTAGCAATGCACTACACATCAGACACATCCACAGCCTTCTCCTCAGTAACCCACATCTGTCGAGACGTGAATTATGGATGAATTATCCGTTATATACACGCAAATGGAGCCTCCATATTCTTTATTTGCCTATACATGCATGTAGGACGAGGCTTATACTACGGATCCTACACCTTCCTAGAAACCTGAAACATTGGGGTAATCCTACTACTTACAGTGATAGCCACAGCATTCATAGGATATGTACTACCCTGAGGACAAATATCTTTCTGAGGAGCTACAGTCATCACTAACCTTCTATCAGCAATCCCATACATCGGCACAGATCTAGTTGAATGAATCTGAGGCGGGTTCTCAGTAGACAAAGCAACCCTTACACGATTTTTTGCTTTCCACTTTATCCTCCCATTTGTCATTACAGCCCTAGCCCTAGTCCATCTTTTATTTCTCCACGAGACAGGATCAAATAACCCCACAGGAATCCCCTCAGACGCAGACAAGATTCCCTTCCACCCATACTACACCATCAAAGATATCCTAGGGGTCCTAGTCCTAATACTAGTCCTCCTATCACTAGTCCTATTTTCACCCGACCTGCTCGGAGACCCCGATAACTATACTCCCGCCAACCCCCTCAACACACCACCTCACATTAAGCCAGAGTGGTATTTCCTATTCGCATACGCAATCCTACGATCAATCCCCAATAAATTAGGAGGAGTACTAGCACTCATTGCATCTATCCTAATTTTACTGCTTATACCCCTGCTCCACACATCCAAACAACGAAGCATGATATTTCGACCAATCAGCCAATGCTTATTCTGACTTCTAGCAGCCGACCTACTCACGCTAACGTGAATTGGAGGCCAACCTGTAGAACACCCCTATGTCGTAATTGGGCAGCTTGCATCAATTTCATATTTCTCTATCATTCTAGTTCTCATGCCAGTAGCAGGAGTAATTGAAAACAAAATACTAAAATGAAGAGTCTCTGTAGTATATAAATTACCCTGGTCTTGTAAACCAGAAAAGAAGTATCACTAACCCTTCCTGAGACTCAAGGAAGAGGCCCCAAACCTCACCATCAACACCCAAAGCTGAAATTCTAGTTAAACTATTCCTTGAAAATGTATTATCATACTTTTCACACCACAACTTCTAAAAACTCACACTAACCATACTACTTTTCCCAACTACCCACTACTGCATACGCACTCAAAAATATAATACCCCTAAACCCCA